TATTCATAGGAGGAAAATATGACTCAAAATTTGGTTTTCCTACGGGATCGGGTCTCGCACATTTTGACTCTTGTGGCTTGTTTCTGTTTTTTCCATATAAAGTGGGTTGCAATAAAGAAAAAAGTTTGCCGTCTTCTTTTGTTCGAAAAAGGGGATCCACGATATATGCCTGTCCGCAAATTCGGCTTATCTAAAAGAGTAGTTGATGTACTTTTTGATGAAGAAAGGCTTATTTTTCTTAATCAATTAATAATAATGGTAATCTACACTCGCGAGGACCTCCTAGAAATAGAAGGTTTGGAGGAGAAAGATAAAGAGGAAATTGTCAGAAAAATAGACGAATTTTTTAATAATTCGTGGGCTTTAACGGCCTTATTCTATTGTAACTTTGATAGACTGAAAGTGAAACCATGGTGGTGTAGATTGATAGTCTATATCTCTAGAAAAAGAAAAGACCCGGCTTTTCTCTTTATTTCAGAATTGAGGTTATCTACCCGAATAACTAGTTTCCTCATGGAAGAAAAGATCTATACCATCGAGGATCTTCTAATCATCATAAAGGATACTCACAGTTCGAAGTGGAGGAGATTTGTACAATCAGAAGAGTTGGCATATATAGATTTAATCGAGATCTATACAACCGTACACTATTTTCTTCATTGTTAAAGACAGACAGTCTCCGGGCGAATATGAAGCGCCTGGGTACAGGTGGAATGAAAGAGAATTTCGAATCCGCTTTATATACGAACAAAAAAGCTATAAGTCAGATCAAGTAAGTCAGAATATTCATTACAATATTCTCGGGACCTATCGTATATAAATAAATAAATGAAAATCGTATATAAAGAAATTCGAAATAAAGAAATATATCTCTATCTTATACTTAGGAGACGAACAAGGAAGCTATAAGTCAGAATATTCATTACATTACAATATTAATCTATATATATACAATAAGATAGAGAATCAGATATTTCTATAGACGTAGTAGAGGGTCCCATTAGCATGCATCCAGTAGGAATTGAACCTACGAACTCTCCAATTATGAGTTGGGCGCTTTAACCATTCAGCCATGGATGCTTAGTAGAGATCCTCGTACATGGTGAATAACCAAATTCCAATTGAAATGAAATCTGTATATTAATATTTCTATAGGGCGATTAGATTCGAATCCATATTATTTAAGAATCTATTATAATAAGATATACGATCGATCATATACTTGACAATTTCTATCTAAAAAGTTTAGATTCTTTTTTTTATAAAAAAAGAAATCGAATTGATTCTAATAAGATATATCATCGATCATATAGTTGACAATTTCTATCTAAAAAGTTTAGATTATTATTGTTATAAAAAAAGAAATCGAATTGATTCTAATAAGATATATCATCGATCATATAGTTGACAATTTCTATCTAAAAAGTTTAGATTATTATTTTTATAAAAAAAGAAATCGAATTGATTCTAATAAGATATATCATCGATCATATACTTGACAATCACTATATATTCAAGTTAGAATATATTCTTTTCAATAAAAAATATTTTTAGTGGATTGGAGGGACCACTATGAGAATTTTCGTTATACAAGGGCGTATTTGTAAAATACGCCCAATCTCACAGATTTTGATTCTTCTGGCTTTTTTCTGTTTTTTCCGTATATCGTGGGTTTCACTAAAGAAAACAATTTGCCGTCTTATTGTGTTCGGGAAAGAGGATCCACGATATATCCCTCTTCGCAAATTAGGCTTATCTAAAAGAGTAGCTGATGTACTTATTCATAAAGAAAGGCTAATTTCTCTTAATCCATTAATAATAGTGGTAATCTACGCTCGCGAGGACCTCCTAGAAATAGAAGATTTGGACGAGAAAGAGAAAAAAGAAATTGTCAGAAAAATAGACGAATTTATTAATAATTCTTGGGCTTTAACGGCCTTATTCTATTGTAACTTTGATAAACTGAAAGTGAAACCGTGGTGGTATAGGTTGATAGTCTATATCTCTAGAAAAAGAAAAGACCCGGCTTTTTTCTTTATTTCAGAATTGAAGTTATCTACCCGAATAACTAGTTTCCTCATGGAAGAAAAGATCTATACTATCGAGGATCTTCTAATCATTATAAAAGATACTCACAGTTCCAAGTGGAAGAGACTTCTACAATCAGAAGATTTCGAATATTTGAAATATTTGGATTTCATCGAGATCTATGGAACCATACACTATTTTCTTCATTGTTAAAGACAGACAATCTCCGGGCGAATATAAAGGGCCTGGGTACAGGTGGAATGAAAGAGAATTTCGAATCCGCTTTATATGCGAACAAAAAAGCTATAAGTCGGGTCAAGTAAGTCAGAATATTCATTACAATATTCTGCTGAATCCATTTCTTTTTCTAGGCCTGCCACTTTATCTTTTCTTTTTTAATGCGGTCTGATTTCTCATGTTACGGCTTAGTATTATGTCTTTCAACTATTCGTTTCATGTTAGTAAGTATTTATTTATACTTTTAAAAATAAAATTTTCGTGAACCCGAAAAGAACCCTTCCTATTCTATGCAAAACAAAAATTTACTTTACTTTTACTTACCTAATACTTATGCGACTAAATTCAAATTCAGTGCCATTGATAAGACCGCGCTTGGTAATTTCTTTACCATGGCTCCCTTCCCTCGTTTTTCTATTTTATTAGGTTACAAAAAACGTATTAAATCGAGGGATACAAGAATCTCCGCGAATTTCGATAATTGGGATAATGCCGGGGCCCAGGAAGACCCTAGGTGGGATGACTGTGGGTGGCATGCCGGTGATGACGATGATCATGAAAGTCAAAATGAAAAAGAAAATAATAAAGAAAGTGATAATAATCCAGACAATAGAGAAAGGGATCTACTTAACAGACGCATAATTCGATTACTGATCGTTCTATTTATGAAGCCACCCCTTTCGGGAGAACAAAGCAACAGCAACTTATTCGACAAAGTTGAGAATCTAGTTTCTGAAGTCGAAGAAAAAATAAACTTGTTCTTGTTCTTGCAAAAAGGCGACTTACAAAAAGAAAGAATGGCCTTCAACAAGGTAAAAGCCTACCTCAAAGAAATAGAGGAAAAAATGGATTTGGAAGAATCCTTAGACGTAGAAGAAGGATTCGACTGGTGGGAAACAGACGATTACATTTTTGAACGAGAAAAAGGCTACTTCGAAGAAGAATCCGAATGGGAATTTTTTTCCGATTAATAAAAAAAAGGAATCGACTACGAAATTTAAATTTCGTAGTCGATTGCGATTTTAATGGAACGAAAAAAAAAATAAAATAAAGTCAATAAAAAAAGAAGGCGAGTAGAAAAACTTATTAGATACCAGAGTCAATGGTATCTAATAAGTTCTACCTACTATTGGATTTGAACCAATGACTCCCGCCGTATGAAAGCAATACTCTACCTACTATTGGATTTGAACCAATGACTCCCGCCGTATGAAAGCAATACTCTAACCACTGAGTTAAGTAGGCCATTTCTCATCCCAAAGAGAACCAAACCAAACGGGACCTATCGTATATAAATAAATGAAAATCGTATATAAAGAAATTCGAAATAAAGAAATATATCTCTATCTTATACTTAGGAGACGAACAAGGAAGCTATAAGTCAGAATATTCATTACATTACAATATTAATCTATATATATACAATAAGATAGAGAATCAGATATTTCTATAGACGTAGTAGAGGGTCCCATTAGCATGCATCCAGTAGGAATTGAACCTACGAACTCTCCAATTATGAGTTGGGCGCTTTAACCATTCAGCCATGGATGCTTAGTAGAGATCCTCGTACATGGTGAATAACCAAATTCCAATTGAAATGAAATCTGTATATTAATATTTCTATAGGGCGATTAGATTCGAATCCATATTATTTAAGAATCTATTATAATAAGATATACGATCGATCATATACTTGACAATTTCTATCTAAAAAGTTTAGATTCTTTTTTTTATAAAAAAAGAAATCGAATTGATTCTAATAAGATATATCATCGATCATATAGTTGACAATTTCTATCTAAAAAGTTTAGATTATTTTTGTTATAAAAAAAGAAATCGAATTGATTCTAATAAGATATATCATCGATCATATAGTTGACAATTTCTATCTAAAAAGTTTAGATTATTATTGTTATAAAAAAAGAAATCGAATTGATTCTAATAAGATATATCATCGATCATATACTTGACAATAACTATATATTCAAGTTAGAATATATTCTTTTCAATAAAAAATATTTTTAGTGGATTGGAGGGACCACTATGAGAATTTTGGTTATACAAGGGCGTATTTTACAAATACGCCCAATCTCACGGATTTTTCTTTTTCTGGCTTTTTTCTGTTTTTTCCGTATATTGTGGGTTTCACTAAAGAAAACAATTTGCCGTCTTATTGTGTTCGGGAAAGAGGATCCACGATATATCCCTCTTCGCAAATTAGGCTTATCTAAAAGAGTAGCTGATGTACTTATTAAAAAAGAAGAACTAATTTCTATTAATCCATTAATAATAGTGGTAATCTACGATCGCGAGTACCTCCTAGAAATGGAAGATTTGGACAAGAAAGAAAAAGAAGAAATTTTCAGAAAAATAGACGAATTTCTTAATAATTCATGGGCTTTAACGGCCTTATTCTATTGTAACTTTGATAAACTGAACCTGAAACCGTGGTGGTATAGGTTGATAGTCTATATCTCTAGAAAAAGAAAAGACCCGGCTTTTTTCTTTATTTCAGAATTGAAGTTATCTACCCGAATAACTCGTTTTTTCATGGAAGAAAAGATCTATACTATCGAGGATCTTCTAATCATTATAAAAGATACTCACAGTTCCAAGTGGAAGAGACTTCTACAATCAGAAGATTTCGAATATTTGGCATATTTAGATTTCCTCGAGATCTATGGAACCATACACTATTTTCTTCATTGTTAAAGACAGACAGTCTCCGGGCGCTTCATATTCGCCCGGGTACAGGTGGAATGAAAGAGAATTTCGAATCCGCTTTATATGCGAACAAAAAAGCTATAAGTCGGGTCAAGTAAGTCAGAATATTCATTACAATATTCTGCTGAATCCATTTCTTTTTCTAGGCCTGCCACTTTATCTTTTTTTTTTTAATGCGGTCTGATTTCTCATGTTACGGCTTAGTATTATGTATTTCAATTATTCGTTTCATGTTAGTAAGTATTTAGACTCTTTGAAAATTTTCGTGAACCCAAAAAGAACCCTTCCTATTCTATGCAAAACAAAAATTTACTTTACTTTTACTTACCTAATACTTATGCGACTAAATTCAAATTCAGTGCCATTGATAAGACCGCGCTTGGTAATTTCTTTACCATGGCTCCCTTCCCTCGTTTTTCTATTTTATTAGGTTACAAAAAACGTATTAAATCGAGGGATACAAGAATCTCCGCGAATTTCGATAATTGGGATAATGCCGGGGCCCAGGAAGACCCTAGGTGGGATGACTGTGGGTGGCATGCCGGTGATGACGATGATCATGAAAGTCAAAATGAAAAAGAAAATGATCAAGAAAGTGATAATAATCCAGACAATAGAGAAAGGGATCTACTTAACAGACGCATAATTCGATTACTGATCGTTCTATTTATGAAGCCACCCCTTTCGGGAGAACAAAGCAACAGCAACTTATTCGACAAAGTTGAGAATCTAGTTTCTGAAGTCGAAGAAAAAATAAACTTGTTCTTGTTCTTGCAAAAAGGCGACTTACAAAAAGAAAGAATGGCCTTCAACAAGGTAAAAGCCTACCTCAAAGAAATAGAGGAAAAAATGGATTTGGAAGAATCCTTAGACGTAGAAGAAGGATTCGACTGGTGGGAAACAGACGATTACATTTTTGAACGAGAAAAAGGCTACTTCGAAGAAGAATCCGAATGGGAATTTTTTTCCGATTAATAAAAAAAAGGAATCGACTACGAAATTTAAATTTCGTAGTCGATTGCGATTTTAATGGAACGAAAAAAAAAAAAAAAAAATAAAGTCAATAAAAAAAGAAGTTGGGAAATATTTCATGTTATTTAGTAAGCAGAATAAAATTATAATCAAAAAAAATAAAACATGGATACTAAAAATCCAATTAGTTGTGTTCCTGGCGATTCTGGTATTGAAGAAAAAAAAGAAGGAAAACTTCTTCAACAAATTGATACTGTTTTGGATATCGGTTTTCCGCCAGACAAGATGCCTAAGGTTTTGAACGCCTTAATTATAAAGGAAAGCTACCCCGGTGGGGTAGGTTATACTTATGTCATTTGCGAAGTCCAGCGTATCCTTGAAAATAATCGAGTTCTCGCTAAAATTTTAATGTCTGCTGGGAAAGAAGGTACTTTAAGGGAAGGGATGGAAGTGTTAGATACAAAAATTCCTCTAAGTGCTCTGAAAGGTAGAACTGAAACGTTTGAAGGTAGCAGCACAACCATGTACATTGGGGAGATTCGCAATCCGGGTTTCGTTAACTGGCAAAAGAAACCACTGGGTAAATTTGACAAATTTATAATAATCTTCATTTTGGCTCAATTCTTTGTCCTAGTCTGTAAAGGAGGGCTAAGATAAATGAAATTACCCAATTTAGCAAAAAATAGAATAATAGAAACTCTTTCTACCGGTAAGTAAACAATTAGAAATTCATGGAAAGTTACAATCCCCACCGCGGAATAGTGCACCTACACGCCTTCGTCGACGTTGTTTTTCGACCGGAAGAGCGAGAGCTAACTATCGAGACTTTGGACTATCCAGACACATACTTCGTGAAATGGTTCACGCATGTTTGTTGCCAGGGGCAACAAGATCAAGTTGGTAAGGATTAAAATATCCCTTCATTTCTATGATCATCGATCATAGAGGGCCCCTTGACTATGTCTGTATAAATAAGTTATTTAATTCATTCGAATTTCATTTAAAATTCGAATGGCTGTTCAATCGAAAAAAAAAAAAAGAAAAAAAAAAAAGGGGGTCTTTTTTATGACGCAAAATAGTTACCAAAATGATGATCCAGTAAGAGTAGAAAAAAACGTCGGATATGTGGTTAAAATGATTGGTCCAGCCCTAGAAATCGACTTTCCGTCGGGCAAGATGCCAAAGCTTTATAACGCTCTGGTAGTTGAAGGTATAGATAATAACGGGTTACCAATTACTGCGCGATGCCAGGTAATAGCATTCCTAAAAGGCACTAATCGAGTTCTAGCTCATGCTCCTTCATATCGTCATATAACGGTGGGAATGAAAGCAATTGACACGGAAACTTCTTTCTATAATGAAGAGGAGCTAGTAGAGGCTATTTACGACGCAATGCCCCTGACCGTAGTAAAGGGTACACCCCCTTATTTCGGTTTCGATAACCGTGCATTATGCAAACCGATTATGGGTGGTGTTGAAAGTCGGATAATCTGGTGCGCGTTATTACTCTACTACGCGATCCAGTTCTTTAGACGCCGATAATCCGAAATTCGGTTTCGTAGGCGTTTACCCCCGATTCAATCGGGGGATCGAATTGATTATAGAAACATGAGTGTAATTAATCGATTTATTAGTCAACAAGGAAAAATATTATCTAGACGAGTGAATAGATTGAATAGATTGATAGACGAGTGAATAGATTGACCTTGAAACAACAACGATTAATTACTATTGCTATAAAACAAGCTCGTATTTTATCTTCCTTAACTTATAATGAAAATTATAGCCGGAATAGTTATACAATAATCAAGGGGAATTCTGGGTAAAACTTGTTCCTACCGACTGAACAAATGATTATTCATGATTCCATACCGGCTTCAAATTAGAGAAATGTTATGGTAAAACTTCGTTTGAAACGATATGGTAGAAAGCAACGTGCGACTTGAAGGACACGGTCCGTTGTGGATTTTTACACCCACCACTTTATAAAAGAATGAAGGTGCTCTTGGCTCGACATCGGTTGTTCTGTTCCACTAGAACCTCTCCTTTATTTTTTTTTTGGGGGGGGGGTTGTAATGTAAATAGTCTATGATGAAGCTCGAGTAGAAAGTATTGATTCATTTCTCAGGGGCAAGGATCTAGGGTTAATGCCAATCAATAAATTGGAACAACTTCGTAAGTATATTTTCGATATGGAAAGGGTTCCAATCGAAAAGGAAAGTTTCTTAGAATTGACAAAACTCTTTCGATACAAAATGTATCGCGTGGAAATCAACCGTTTGTATGATTCTTTGATAAAAGATAGAAAGAAATCACAAAAAAAGGTAGGTTGCTGCCATTTTGAAAGGATTAAAAATCACCGAAGTTATGTGTAAACCCAATGATTTAAAACAAAGAAAAGATAAAGGATCCCAGAACAAGGAAACACCCTTTCAATTGTCTCAATAACTAGACCAGAAAAAAATCCAATACAAATAGATTTGTAAACGAGACAAACAAAAAGGAAAGGGGTTTAAAGACCACTCAAAAAATGAAATGCCTAAAGATTTTCCTTTGAGCTATTTGAGAGTTATTCAACTTGAGTTATGAGTACGAATGGTTTTTTTTGTTTTCAGGAACGAAGAATAAAAAAGGACTTCAATCATAATCTAATTGATTTGATCGTTTTATAGACCAATTTGCCATTTTTATTTTATACAAAAATAGAACTAGGAATCATTTTTTCTCGAGCCGTACGAGGCGAAAACTTCCTATACGTTTCTAGGGGGGGTATTATTCATCTACATCTATCCCAATGAGCCGTCTATCGAATCGTTGCAATTGATGTTCGATCTCGAAGAGAAGGAAGAGATCTTGGGAAAGTGGGTTTTTATGATCCGATAACGAATCAAACTTATTTAAATGTTCCTGCTATTCTATATTTCCTTGAAAAGGGTGCTCAACCTACAGAAACTGTTCAGGATATTTTTAAAAAGGCGGAGATTTTAAAAGAATTTCTCCCTAAATTAAACAAAATTTAATTAAGGAAATACAAAAAGTAAAGAAAGTTTCTATATTCTATACTTTTTGTATTTCCTCTTTTGTTCTATTCTACCTTTTCGAAAGAGAAATCTAAACACTTATCTAAACACTTATGTAACCACTTATCTAAACACTTATTGTTCTATTCTATCTTTTAGAAAGATAGAAAGAGAAATCGAATCACTTATTAATCGAAACGCTTATTGTTTTGTTCTATCTTTTAAAAAGAGAAATCGAATCACTTATTTTATAATCGAAATAATATAGATGAGCAAAAAGATAAATGGAATCACTTATTTTATAACTAAATAATCTAAATAATATCAATAACTATTTTTTAAAACTAAATCATCAATCAAATAAGTATAAATAATGACAATCAAAATAAATAATAAATCTAAGTATAAAAGGAGTCTTTATGAGCCGAATAAATGGCTATGAGAGCTACCCGGAATTTTCCCAAAATAACGACGACAATTGGAATAATCATTTCGAAAAATTGAAAAAAATGTTAGATCGTTTCGAAAATGTTCTAAATAATAGGAAATCCTAAATTGATCCGGTTTTGCAAGATAAACTCATAAAACCCGATTCTACGCAAAATTCCCTCAAGAATTTTCCGTATTTTCCGCATTATTTGCGGATGTTCATCTTCTACTGGATAGAACGCGAGACTTCCAAAAAGTTTCTATTCGTAGAAAAGGAGTTTAATATATTGGACCAATACCGGGATTGGTTCAAAAAATCGCTAATTTTGATTCAAGATGAACATCCGAATCAAAATCTCGAAGAAATGCAGACCGCTGCGGGTGACCTACTAGGCTATGTCACAGCCCTTCGGCATCTGACTCATTACGACTGTATAGCGGGGCATGCACGAAATGCAAACGACCCGGATACTTCTGAAATGGAAAAACTACTTTCGATGGGAGCTGCATATATTCAGCTCTTTACGAAAGCCTTTTTCATTGTCGCCATTTGGAGACAAAAATGGGCGGGCCTAAAGCTACAGTCTATACGGGAGGACGTTTTAGATCAATTCATTACTGAGCTGTTAACCAGCTCAACTCCCGGGCAGATACTACTTCCAGACGAATTAAAGTCGTCTGCCGCTCTTAACGAATTTATTGATATCTTATTCAGATTCGATGAACGTCTCGATGCAGATGAGTAAAATAGCTTGTGCGTTATATAATTATCAATTAGATGCCAAACTATTTTATACATCAATCCTCGCATCTCCTACTACTGGTGGGGTAACAGCTAGTTTTGGTATGTTGGGGAAGGTCGTTATTGCCGAACCCGAGGCCACCATTGCATTTGCGGGTAAAAGAGTAATTGAACAAACGTTGAATATAGAAGTCCCTGAAGGTGTCCAACAGACCGAATTTTTATTCACGCAGGGAGCATTCGATCTAATCCTCCCACGTTTTTATTTAAAAAGAATTCTCCATTTGATATATCTGTTAAACAATTACACTCTTTCCTTTGTTTGATTTATGAATTGGATTCAACCAAGTCAACAAGTAATTGGTAAAATGACTTTTTTAAAAGAAAAAATTGTGGTCGGGAAGGTTAGACCATATATTAATTGGAATATTAATATAAAAATTCCATAGAAAAAGAAATTCTAAATCTATATAGAAGAAAAAGAAAGAAGAAAAAGAAATAATAAAAACTTGGTCCCGGGCATCTACCATTATACCCGCAATGATCGGCCATATTATTGCTATCCATAATGGAAAAGAACATTTACCTATTTATATAACAGATGGTATGGTAGGTCACAAATTGGGAGAATTTGCACCTACTTCGAATTTCCGAAAACATACGAAAGTCGATAAGCGATCTCGTCGTTAATACAAAATATAGATACTTATAATTCATTAGTAGGAGGCGACCCTTATGCTAAGAAAAAAAGTTCGCGTTTTAAGTTTCAGTAGCTACACACTATTTACCACCGCCACCGCTGTGTTAAAGGTGCAATATACAAAGTCTAACTCCATCCCGGGCAATCGAACCATTATTTGTTTAAGAAATTGTTTGAACGAATCTGAGGGCAATCCTGAAGATTCAGAAAATGAAGAAAACGATTCCGAAAATGAAGAAAATTCGAATAATGATGAGAAATTCGAAAAATGGAATGAAATTTTAGATCGTTTCGAAAACGTTCTAAATAGGGAATATGAAATTGATCCAGTTTTCCAAGAGAAACTCATGAAACCCGATTCTACGCAAAATTCCCTCAAGAATTTTCCGTATTTTTCGAATTATTTGCGAATATTCATTTTCTACTGGATAGACCATGAGACTTCCAAGAAGTGGCTATTCATAGACTGTGAATTTTCTATTTGCGAAAGATATCTAGATTGCTTTCGCAAATACATAATTCTGATTCGAGATGAACATCCGAATCAGAATCTCGAGCAAACGCAGAGCACTGCGCGTGACTTCAAGGACCATGTGACATTAAAAATGAAGATGAATCGTCACAACTGTACCGGGCTAAATGCACGAAATGCAAACGACCCGGATACTTCTGAAGTAGAAAAACTACTTTCGATGGGAACAGCATATATTCTGCTCTTTCTCAAAGCGTTTTTCATTGTCGCGATCTGGGAAAAGAAAGTAGGCATATATCAACTGTCTAGGTCTAGGTGGAACCGCAATTTACTAATAGATGAACTTTTAACCAGCCGAACTCCTGCACAAATAATACTTCCAGACGAATTGAAATCTACCGCTCTTATTCAATTTATCGAGATGTTATTCAGGTTCGATGAACATCTCGATTTTTAGAAGTAAATCCTACTTCCAAGGTCTTTGGAAGTAGGATTTTCGAAAGTATATAAGAGGGATCTACCCAAATATATGCAGTTTTTTTCTAAGGTATACTTTTACCTTAGAATAAGGGAATTTAAATCCGATTGATCGTTGTTCGAATTAGATAAGAACAATAATCTAATTGGATTTTTCTATTCAAAAAAAAATAATAAGAAACCTTTCTTTGTCTCTTTCATTTTTTTCTCTTCAATCAAAACAAACAAATAAGCTCTTAATTCTATAGGGTTGAATAAAAATTCGATTGACTTTTTGATATAATTGCTATGCTTAGTGTGTAACTCGTTGGTTTTTTTAGGCTTAGGATTCAAAAAAGATTCCCCATAGTATGAACTAATAACTATAGAACTAATAACCAACTAATCACTTCGCATTATCTGGATCCAAAAAACCAGTCAAGATAGGATATGTTGATCATATCATTGTAGCAACTGAAATCTGTTTTGCATAAACAAAAGAAAAACCAATTGGATTCTAAGCTGTGAAGCAAAATATAGATTTTTGTCTCTTTTTATATCTCCCGAGAATCCCGTTTTGACTAAGAATACCTGTTGGATCGGATTCTAACAAATCTTTCGGTAAGTTGTAAAAAACGTCTTCTTTATTAAATTAGAAGACAAGAACAAAAGAAGCAGAAAAGACGAACAAAAGAAGAAGAATAATAAAATTTATTATTA